GGACCAATACGTTGTTGTATACCCGCAGATATTTCTCTTTCTAACCAAACAATTACTAGTACACCTATTGTGATTCCTAATACAAGAGTAAAAATAGGGATAAGCATCCATATGATCCCATAGACCTCTTTTAAGGATTCCAATCTAGAAAAAGAATTGATAGCTTGTACTTCTGTTGTATCAATTATCATTTTAACGATCAACTTCTCCCATAATGATATCTATACTACCTAGTATCGTCATAATATCAGCCAATTTCATTCCTTTAACTAACTGAGGAAGAATTTGCAAATTAATAAACCCCGGGGGACGAATTTTATATCGCCAAGGAAAAACACCCTTATCTCCTATCAGAAAAATTCCCAATTCTCCCTTTGGTGCTTCGACTCTCGTATAAAGTTCTTGCTTCGACAATTCAAAAGTCGGAGAAGGTTTTTTACTAATGAATCGATAGTCAAACTCATTCCATACAGTATCTTTTACTCTATCAAAGCGGCGGATTTCTAAATTTTCATAGGGCCCTCCAGGAATTCCTTCTAGGGCCTGTTGAATAATTTTTATGGATTCTGTCATTTCACTGATTCGTACTAAATAACGAGCTAATGAATCCCCCTCTTTTTGCCATTGGACTTCCCAATCAAATTCGTCGTAACACTCATAATGATCAACTTTACGAAGATCCCATTGTATTCCGGAAGCTCGTAGCATTGGTCCCGACAAACCCCAATTTATTGCTTCCTCTCCACCAATAATGCCTACTCCTTCAACTCGTTCTAAAAAAATGGGATTCCGTGTAATAAGCTTTTGATATTCAGCAATTCCTGTTAAAAAATAATCGCAAAAATCCAAACATTTATCTATCCAGCCATGAGGTAAATCAGCAGCGACTCCGCCAATACGAAAAAAATTGTGCATCATTCGCATACCGGTGGCAGCTTCGAATAGGTCATATATCAATTCTCTTTCTCGAAAAATATAGAAGAAGGGAGTCTGTGCCCCAATATCTGCCATAAAAGGGCCAAGCCATAACAAATGCGAAGCTATACGACTTAACTCCAACATAATGACTCTGATATAACTGGCCCTTTTAGGGACTTGAATATTGCCTAATTGCTCTGGCCCATTTACAGTTATTGCTTCTGTGAACATAGTAGCTAAATAATCCCAACGTGTTACATAAGGCAAATATTGTATAATTGTTCGATTTTCCGCAATTTTTTCCATACCTCTGTGTAAATAACCCAATATTGGTTCACAGTCAATAACATCTTCACCATCTAGAGTAACAATGAGTCGAAGAACACCATGCATTGATGGGTGGTGAGGTCCCATATTGACTATCATGAGGTCTTTTCTAGCTGGTACAGTCATAGGTTTTTCCTGATTCATTCTTCCATGAATTGCTGAAAGCGAAAAGAAGTTCATCAAACTTTAAGCGAATAATTAAAACTAACTCTTCAAATTAACGAGTTTTTCTCTCTCGAATACCCAACTGCCCTATTAATTCTTTATAACGCGATCTATTTTTTTTTGACAAATAAGCCAGCAAGCGTTGACGTTTTCCCAGAATTTTCCGCAGACCTCTCTGAGATAAATAGTCTTTTTTGTGCAATTCCAAATGTGAAGTAAGTCTCCGTATCTTATTGGTGAAACTTACTACTTGAAATTCAACAGATCCTCTGTTTTCTTTGTTTTCTTCTTGTTCTTGCAAAATAATTGAAATAAATGAATTTTTTACCATAAAAGAATTTCACACTCCCCTTTTTACAGATATTTATTTTATTGATCAGTAATAATAATGTCAGAAATTTTAATGTAGTATACACAATAATCATAATCATAATTTCTTTATATATTCCTTATTTTATCAATTAACATTAATCAATAGAAAAATGAAAAAATATGATTGATAGAATAGAACAACAGAGTATATAGGAAACTCAAAATTTTAAATCAGGGATACATATATATCCTTAACATACTCAAACGGCTCCCATTATTGGTATCAAACCAATAGCGATTCATACAAGCTAAATCTTCTAATCGATAATTAGGCCAAAAAAAGAACTTTAATTGAATTAATTCATTTTTTTTTCTGTCAATTTTTTTACTTTCATCCAAAAATTGACTCCAGTTTTTTATCTTGTTCTCCTTGCAAAATAATTGATTTTTATGCACAGCATTCTGATTCTTTAAATTCAAATTGAAAGAAATTAGAATTCTAAATTCTCTACGACGTCTAGACGATAAAATTTTTTCAGGAACAAGCAAATCATAATTATTTTTGTTTCTATTTAAAGTTTTTCTTTTATGTCTTGAAATGGATTCATCAAAATTATTCTTAGCAACGTTTTGGGGGTTTCGGTATCTTTGATTACTCTGGTGCTTACTTTTATGAACCAATGAAATACCTATGATTTGATACATAAGAAACTGTCCGTCATTTTTTACAGATAGACGGGCAGGTTCCATAATTAATATTCCCTTTTTCGTTAATTGTGTAAGATTTAAACGCCTCCTCATTATATCCAGATTCATTTCTTTCCTTTGAATATAGGATATAGTAATTTTTCTTACATTTATGAGGCTAACCAGGAGACCATATATCTGGATATTATTCATCATTTTTTGATTCAATTGATTCAAACGTCCAGTCCATCTTAATTGCAAAGGAAAATCTCTTTTAAGGAATATTTTTAGTTTTTCGATCGATTCTAAAAAATATTCTTCAATATTGTTTTGATTCTTTAATTCAAAATATTGTTTTGAATTTGATGGGCTAAAATTTAAAAAATCCTCATTCTCCTCTTGCTTTCTCTTGATATTTTGATTTTCACTAAAATTTGGATTTATATTCAAATTAAAAAGAAGTAAGTTGCTTGGGATAAACCAAGGTTTCTCTTTATATTTATGATAAAGTATCACAAACTCTGGAAAGAAAAAATTTTTCGGATTCGATATGAGGCGATTTAAGATTAAGAATTTTTCATTCATTCCCATCCAATCAAAAGACATTCCCATCCAATCAAAAAAGACCTTTTTGTAATTGATTTCGGAATTTGAATCAATTGGAAGATAAAAAATATGAATTTTATCCTTTATTTTGTCCTTATTAGGTTCAACTTGAATATTTGTTTTAAATTTCCAACTCAAATATTTTCTATCTGTATTTTTTTCCATATATATAATATCACTTTTTCCTAGATAATTCTTGATAGGAATATTCTTGAGTATGTTAAATTCTTTATTTCTGCTGGAATTTTCTTGCTTCTTATTTGTTTCTAATGATGATGATGATCTATAAATATAGGACTTCTTCTTAGTTTCAGAATGAATATATTTATATGATAAAAGATCATATCTATAGTTTTTTTGAAAATTATCCTCTTTATTTGGTAATAAATATACTTTCGCATTTTGTTTTTTTTTGTAATCAAATAATTGGTCCTTTTCATAGAAATACCAGTTCCTTAAATCCTTATTTTGAGACGTATGGCATTGATTTATTCCATTTCGCCATTTTTGTGGAACTAATCTAGACCATGTAATCTGAGATAAATCGTATTGATAATGACCTCTTAACCAATTTTTCCATGGATTCATTCCATAATTTTGAAGTTTCTTATGTCTTATTTCGGAATCAAATATTCCTTGTCTTTCAAAAAAATCCTTGATTTCATTCTTAATAAAAAAAGACGGTCCATTATATTGAAGAATAGATCTTAACTTATTGAAATTAATAACTTGGGTTTGTGATAATTTAAAAAATACATATTTTTGTGACAAGTAAGATAAATCAAAAAAAATATGTGACTTCCGCTTACTATTTCTAAGATTATCAAAAGCCTTTATAGTCATAGGCGAAATCAATTCAATTTTATTTTTTTTATTAATTCCTTCTTGATTTGTTTCATTGTTGTGAATGTATTTCTCAAGAATTTTTTTGGTTGATTCCATAAAAAGTTGTAGAGCTATTCTGCGCATATTAATGATACATAGAAATATATCTATGTATATTTTTTCAATGAAAAATTTAACTATTAATTCAATATTTTTTCTTTTTAATATTTTCCAAATTTTTGGGAGTGATTCTCCATTATTCTTTTTATTTTTTTTTTTTTCTTCTATTTGATTTCTAATTGTGTTTCTTCTATCAATTCTATGTTTTATTTCTTCTTCTGCCTGTGAATAATTTGTCCAACCTGTAGATCTATTTTGACTAAATGATTCATTAATTATTTTATTGCTGATTATAGAATCCTTTTCCGTTTGAGTTTCACTTGATTCATATATTTCTCTCGGTATAAATAATGGAATTTTCTTTCCTTTTAAAAGTTCTTTTATTTTTTTTTTTACAAACAAAAAGGCTTTTGCTTCTTTCTTTGTTATTTTTTTTAAAACTCTTCGAACTCGAAAATTCAATTTTCTGATTTCGACTTTATAGTCTATATCTTTTAAAATGGGTTCAAAAAAGGAAGGTGTTTTTCGAGGAGGACCAAAAGGATATTCTGTTTCCATTCCCAAAACGGTTAAAAAACAAGAATCAAAATCATCTTGTTGCTTTCGATCTATATCATAAAGTCGTAGCTTAGATCTGTTCCAAGGTTTCAAATGAAAAGGATATAGTATTTTTATCTGAAAACCGTCTCTTAACCAATTTTTAGGAAATTCTGTTTTGGAGAATTGAAGACCATTATAGCTGCACTTTAGATAAATTTCTCTATTCCAATCTTGGAAATCCTCATACCATTCCGGAGATTGCCGTAATAAAATACGGCCAATATTCTTAACTATTATCAATAAGGGTAATTTAATATATCTTCTAAAAATTGATTGAGCTAGTAACAGAACACTTCTTGATTTTTGTGCATATGGAATGTTCTCCCAGAATTCTATTGCGTCTTCCTGGTTGTTTTTTTTTATTTGGAATTGTTGATCTAAAATTTCGAATTCTGATTTTTTACCCAACCAGTTTCTAATATTAAAAAAAAGTTTCATTA